AGGCTCTAGGCTGAGTAGCAGGAGCAACTTTTAATTTGTTATGAGCCCAAACGATAGATTCAATAAGTTCTTGCCAATAACCACGGCCACTGAATAGAAACATTAAGCTGAAAGCCCAGACAAAATGAGCACCTAAGAAAAAAAGACCATATGCGGATAATGAAGAACCATAAGACTGAATTACCTGAGATGCCTGTGCCCATAAGAAATCCCGGAGCCATCCATTAATAGTAATAGAACTTTGTGCAAAGTTTCCTCCTGTGATATGAGTTACCACTCCTTGATCGCTTATAGTACCCCAAACATCTGACTGCATCTTCCAACTGAAATGGAAAATCACTACTGAGATTGCATTGTACATCCAGAATAGACCTAAAAAGACATGGTCCCAAGCGGATACTTGACATGTTCCTCCTCGTCCGGGTCCATCACAAGGGAAACGAAACCCAAGATTTGCTTTATCAGGTATCAAACGGGAACTGCGAGCAAATAGAACACCCTTCAGCAGTATCAATACAGTTACATGAATCGTAAATGCATGAATGTGATGGACTAAAAAATCTGCGGTTCCTAATGGAATCGGTAACAAAGCGACTTTCCCGCCTACTGCTACTAATTCACCACCTCCCCAGGTTAGGCTAGTACTTGTTGTTGCACCAGGAGCTGTTACGCCAGGTGCTAAAGCATGGGTATTTTGTATCCATTGAGCAAAGATAGGTTGTAATTGTATAGCAGTATCTGAAAACATATCTTGTGGGCGTCCCAAAGCACTCATAGTATCATTATGAATATACAAACCAAAACTGTGAAAACCTAGAAATATACATACCCAGTTAAGATGTGATATGATTGCATCGCGGTGTCTAAGGACTCTATCTAATAGATCGTTGTATCGAGTAGTTGGATCATAATCTCTTACCATAAAAATAGCTGCATGTGCAGCAGCACCAACTATAAGAAATCCACCAATCCACATGTGATGTGTGAACAATGAAAGTTGTGTACCATAATCAGTAGCTAGATATGGATAGGGCGGCATGGAATACATATGATGAGCTACAATAATGGTTAAAGAACCTAACATAGCCAGGTTAAGAGATAATTGAGCATGCCATGACGTTGTTAGAATTTCATAAAGACCCTTATGACCCTGTCCTGTAAATGGACCTTTATGAGCCTCTAAAATTTCTTTAATGCTATGGCCAATGCCCCAGTTTGTCCTATACATATGACCAGCGATCAAGAAAAGAATAGCAATAGCCAAATGATGGTGTGCGATATCACTCAACCACAGACCCCCTGTTATTGGGTTTAATCCTCCACGAAAAGTAAGAAACTCCGCATATTTTGACCAATTCAGGGTGAAAAAAGGAGTTGCTCCCTCAGCAAAACTGGGATAAAGTTGAGCCAAAAGGTCTCGATTCAGAATAAATTCATGAGGAAGTGGTATTTCCTTAGGATCAACTCCCGCATCGAGAAATTGGTTAATCGGTAAAGATACATGGATTTGGTGTCCTGCCCAAGAAAGAGACCCAAGTCCTAATAACCCCGCTAAATGATGATTCAACATGGATTCTACATCTTGGAACCATTCCAATTTCGGTGCGGCTTTGTGATAATGGAACCAACCGGCAAAAAGCATTAACGATGCAAAAATCAATGCACCAATTGCGGTACAATAGAGTTGTAATTCACTGGTTATTCCAGATGCCCGCCAAATCTGAAAAAAACCGGAGGTTATTTGGATTCCTCGGAAACCCCCGCCTACATCACCATTCAGTATTTCTTGACCTACTATTGGCCAAACTACCTGAGCGCTGGGTCCAATGTGAGTAGGATCACTTAGCCATGCTTCATAATTAGAAAAACGGGCACCGTGAAAGTACATCCCACTCAACCAAAGAAAGATAATAGAGAGTTGACCAAAATGAGCACTAAATACTTTTCGAGAGATCTCCTCCAAATCACTGGTATGACTATCAAAATCGTGAGCATCAGCATGTAGGTTCCAGATCCACGTAGTAGTATCAGGACCTTTAGCTATTGTTCTTGAAAAATGGCCAGGTCTGGCCCACTCCTCAAAAGAGGTTTTTACAGGATTCCTATCCACAACAATTTTCACTTCTTGTTCCGGCGAACGAATAATCATTAAGCCCTCCTCTTTCCGGACAATACATACAAAGAGACTTGCCAACAGCCAAGTGAACCTCTTCCAATAGATATTTTATTTTTTTGATGATTAGTTTTTTCCTATACTAACACCCATCTATTTTTTAGCTATTTACTATAACAATTATGATGTTGAAGTCGATCTGAGGCAAGTGTTCGGATTTATTATGACATATTTATAGGGCGCCTAATGGACTATTATACCTTTACAAAACCCTTTCCCGACGTTATAAATGATAAAAAAATCCTTTTTTGTACAAGCTATTTGAGTATTATTTGAAGGTATAACCCTATTTTCATGGAAAATCCTTTCTTATGATTACATTATTCGATTAACGAAGATAAATTAGAAGAGAAAAGAATGGATTAGAATGAATAAAATGAAGATAATTTATCCCATCTAATCTATCTTTATATATATGTAAATGTAGATTTTATTAGCATTATTTTAGATTCTTTTATACTGTATCTATCCAGTCTTCCTTATGAAATCTAAACGAAATATTCAAATCTAATGTAAAATAAGAATAGAAAAGGAATTGATATAATGAAATTCTTGATTAGATCTTGGTATAGGAACAATTCTTTTTTTAATGAATCAAAAACCAAACTTTTACCAATGGAAAAAAGGGAGTCTTATGAAGATTCAAAGCGCTTTGTTATTTTCAACCAATTATGTGCTTCAATATAATTACCCGGAGTAAGCGCTATAGCTTGTTTCCAATACTCAGCGGCTTGATCAAACCAAGCCTCCGCAATCTCTGAATCACCCTGTAGAATGGCCTGTTCTCCCCGGTCGGAATAGGAAGTTCCTTCCCTTAGAACCGTACTTGAGAGTTTCCTACCTCATACGGCTCATAAATAAATTCCTTTTTTGTTCTCTCTTAATCCACACCATACTAATAGAATTATAAAAAAATCAATGGAATTCTTTCTTAGCTTATTAGCTATGGTTAGAGTAAATCAATTGGATAAAGATAAGTTTCAAACCCTAATTTGGATAAATAATCATTTATCAGTTTGATCTTTTCTCCCACCTTCATAAGGATGAAGCAAAAATAGCATCTATATTCTTAGTTCTATGAAAGATAACTATCCCCATTTCATATGCGAAATTCATATAGAATTCTTGAAAAAGAATTTCCCCATAAGAAAAAATAACTTACTATCTTTGGGATCTGATCCTACACCGCTGCTCAATCACTTAGGGGATCCATTCGATTACATAAGTGGATTCCTCACTTTTGTCCCATACCATGACGTAAGTAAGCAGTTTTTTGTTGTATCGACACAATAACTCACTAATTGATCTTTACGGTGCTTTTTTATCTATTTCTCTTTTATTTTATCCATGGAGTATATAATAGGCGTTTTCTTCCCTTTTTTGGTTCTTGTGAAGTGTTTTTTTGCTACAGCTAATAAAAATCGCTTATTTGGACGATTTATATGTAGAAAACCTATTATTTTCGAGTCTTGATATTGGTTAGCCCATTTCCTCTTTTATTTTTTTCTATAGTAGAGATAGTCGCACGTAATGACAGATCACGGCCATATTATTAAAAGCTTGGGGTAAGAATGGATTTCGTTCTAGTGCACGGAGATAATATTCTAAAGCCTTTGTATGCTCCCCATTGCTTGTGTGTATAAGACCTATATTATAGAGTATATAACTTCGATCATAAGGATCCATTTCTGGTCGCATAGCTTCATAATAATTCTGTAAAGCTTCCGCATAATTTCCTTCGGATTGAGCCAACATCCGTTACGGTCGTTCATTCGATTCAAAGGAATCTCCGTTCCAGAACCGTACATGTGATTTTCACCACATACGGCTCCTCCTTTCTGTACATGGTATTAAGTAAGGGAAAATAAGCCATAGTAGAATACAAATAAAACCATTCTGTTCTCTCAGTTCATTATGAACTGCAGCAAAGGGGCTGGTATTTTTACAAGAAATTTCTAGGCAACCTTTCCGCAAGAGGCTTTTGACTTATCCGTAACACCAATTAATTATAAATTATAGCTCAATTAGAAATCTTCTATTGTATATAGTACTATTTTCGTAGTAATTCTAATTCTATTTTTTTAGTACTAGATAAAAACAGCAACTCTAACGATCTCTTTGTTCTCAACGCCTCCTATTTCCAGGAATATATCACTTCAACGATCTTTGATGGTTCTATGGGTATCCAAAGTACAAACGAAATGGATGCTTGTTGTCCCAACCATTATTGTGAGCCCTGATACAAAAAAAGAAAAGGCTTTCTTTATAAAAAAGAACAAAGTATTTATTTTGTTGATTCCTATTCCTAGGTGTAGTGCTTTTACCCTATACTGCCTATGGGTAGTAAGATTGACTTGTAATAAAAAACCTATAGGTTTGACCCTTCGCTCAATACTAAAATGGACAATTGAATAATTTGAGGCTGCATCAATCGAGGATACACGACAGAAGGAATCTTTATATCTCCAAACTTCACCTTCACTAAGCGTCAGTTTCTTTGATTATTTCTATACCGAACCAAATAAAAATCTCTTTCCTTTCTTTTTTCTTACTTAGTTACTTAGTTTATAGGTCTAAAAAAAAGAAAAAAATCAAATCGCACCATCTCTGTAATAGGTAAATGCCTTCTTTTCTCCTGAGGTTGTTGGAATTATTTGCAATAAAATATTTGCTACAATGGAAAAGGTCTTATCAATAAAGTTTACATTTATCCGAGATCTAGACATAATAGATTAATCCATTTTACAATTCTTTTCATTACCCCTCTTGGGGGTGGGGACAAATACCAAATGATCCCATGATACAAATAAAGGAATTATACAGTGCAAAATCACATAAAAATAGACTGACTTATTTGATTCTAATTGGAATGGAATCAATCCAAATGGCTAAAGAAAAATGGATAAATCCAACTTCTATGGGCTTTCATTCCGCCCAACCCCCCTTGACTTGACAAAAATAAAAGGATATCCAATTCGTGAATAATGTTAGCTGGAATTCTCATTTCGTAGTATGTCAATAGTACCATTACTATTTCAGCTAAGATGAATAACCAAGGATTTCCCCTTATTCTTTATATCTAAGGTTATGATTCAATCACAGAGAAAAAAGAATCAGAATCAGACGCACTCTAAACCATTTTATCAGACTTTTCCTAAATGGAAACTATTTTCTATAGGTTTGCGGCGTCGGATAATTGATAATGGATGAAGGAAGTTGTTGAGAAATACGAAAATAATTCTATTCTTACTACGGAATTTGCGATCGGTAATACCCCCCACAATGAAAACTCGCTATTCACTCAATTCAGCTTATTATCCATATTAGAAAGGAGAGATGGCCGAGTGGTTCAAGGCGTAGCATTGGAACTGCTATGTAGACTTTTGTTTACCGAGGGTTCGAATCCCTCTCTCTCCGTTTATTTGCATTTCTTAGTCTTACTGACCATGATGAATGAATCAAATACTAAGATACCTTTTTCTTTATTTCAGCAAATCAAACATTTATTTATTTTTATTTATTTACTAACAATTCCTTATTACAATAAAAGTCTAGCGAGTCCAATTGGAAACAATATTGTTGATCAATTTGTGATACGCAACTGAGAGAATACCAATTCAGATTCTTAGATTGATTGGATTCAGCAAAAAAGGGAAGAAGATTCGATGAACTTTTTTTGTTAGGTTCAAGTCTGACGAGAATAATATTCTACCACTAGCAACTCATTTATTTTCAACCCAACCCATTGACTATCTATTATTTGATTGATTAATCCCTTATATTGCAATGAATCCATAATTAAATTTAAATGTTTTGGTAATTTTTCTTGGGCAGATGAAATAATATCTTTTGGAATTAGACGTTTTGATTTTTGATTATCCTTCGTAGTAATGATATCGTGAGGCTTGCAACGATAACTTGGTATATCGACTACGCGACCATTAACTACAATATGTCTATGATTCACTAATTGCCTTGCTCCAGGAATGGTCGAAGCCATACCCAATCGAAAAAGTATGTTATCCAAACGCATCTCAAGTAATTGTAGTAAAACCTGACCTGTTGACCCTTTTACTTTTCCCGCAATGCGTACATATCTAAGTAATTGTCGTTCTGTTAGACCATAATGAAAACGTAATTTCTGTTTTTCTTCTAAACGAATACGATATTGCGATCTTTTCCCTGGGCGCGATTGATTTTTAAGGTCACTTTCGGATTTTGGTCTTTTACTAGTTAATCCTGGTAAAGTTCCCAGACGGCGGATTTTTTTGAAACGAGGTCCTAGGTAACGAGACATAAAGGCTCCTTTTTCTTTTATTGAAATTTTACATTGTATCTTACGTACAAAAGAGAAATTAAAACTGAACTAAAGGATAAATCCATTTTGCTGAAATGCTACATGTATCAATATAACATTAACATAGGAATTTTTCTTTTTTTCTATTCTATTTATATAGAATACATTTATAAGTGGAGGCTCTATTCAACGATTTTTTCTGTCATTTCTTGTTATTTAACAATTGTAGGAAAAAAGAGATTCTCAATCATCGAAAAATCCATTGATAAAAAGCCGGCTATCGGAGTCGAACCGATGACCATCGCATTACAAATGCGATGCTCTAACCTCTGAGCTAAGCGGGCAATAGTAATAATGCAACAAATAAGTATGTATAAATATAGAAAATAACTCAAATATAAGTCAGATCCTAGTTTTTAATAATTTTACCTATTTTGTCCATATAAGTTATATAAGTTCCTTTTTATCAAAATGGGATGAGTTCAAAAGGTGAAATGAAAAAAGAATACAAAACAAAAATAACAAATCATTATACCATAGAATAGATTCAGTCCATAAATCATATGAAAACTACGATAGATTCTATAATCTAATGTATAAACATTATAAAAAAAGGAAATGAAAAAGATTCATGTTGAACGTTATAGTATTCAAAGCTACACCGTAAAAATGAAAGGGAGAGATCAATTGTCTGTGGAATATATCTATTCATGTTGAATTGAAAATAAATCAATGATAGAATCTGTTCGAATGGGAATTATTTACATTATGGAATAGGGATAAACTAGAGAGGGAGAGGATATGTCAAAAAAAGCAGCATAAACTTGTCAATAATATAAAATATAAAAGGAATTCTCTAATCTCTAACGAATTAAAAAAAATCACAAACAAAAAGAATATTTAAATGAAATAAATGGATGAAATTCAAAATAGAATACTATTGGGATCTCAAAAAAAGGGGATATGGCGAAATCGGTAGACGCTACGGACTTGATTATATTGAGCCTTGGTATGGAAACTTGCTAAGTGGTCACTTCCAAATTCAGAGAAACCCTGGAATGAGAAATGGGTAATCCTGAGCCAAATCCTAAGTATGAGAAAACAAAGGTTTATCAAACTATAAAAAAGGATAGGTGCAGAGACTCAATGGAAGCTATTCTAACGAATAGAGTAAATTACGTTGTTTTGATAACTGGAATAAAGAAGTCTATTGAAATTAGATAAATTGAAAGAGATGGAGATATATATTAATCAATCCAATCATTTCTTCCAGAGTTTGATAGATCTTTGGAAAAGCGGATTAATTGGACGAGAATAAAGAGAGAGCCCCATTCTACATGTCAATACCGACATCAATGAAATTTAAAGTAAGAAGAAAATCCGTCGACTTTAAAAATCGTGAGGGTTCAAGTCCCTCTATCCCCAATAAAAGCCAAGCCTCTTTTACTTACTACCTATTGATTTTTAATCAATAGTTTCCATAAGATTCACTTAGAAATAAATGAAAAGAAAAAGAGTATCCCGTCCATACTAAATGAATACAAATATCTTTTATTTAGTAGTTTAGAAAAGTAAAGTACTAGCATTCAGTTTAAGTGAGTTTATTTACAACTCATATCATTATTTTGATATTGACGAGGTCAACTTTTTGTATTTTCTCTCTAATTGACATAGAGTAATAGAGTACAAGTATTTTCAAGTACTTTACCAAGATGATGCACCAGAAAAGGTCGGGATAGCTCAGTTGGTAGAGCAGAGGACTGAAAATCCTCGTGTCACCAGTTCAAATCTGGTTCCTGACATAGAAAAAAGTAGCGTCTCAGATATCTATATATATTAATACAATTCATAGAAATTATAGAAACGAGTCAGGATAAAGATTCTCATTTACTATAATGTATAGTATAATACACCAACCATCTAGTATAAACCAATTGGTAAAGATAAAGATGGTAAAGAACATAAAGAGATCCTATTCCATTTCATTAGAACGAACGGAATAAAATACTATTACAATAAGGTGGAAATCCTATTTCTTTTCCTTTTACTATTTTATCTATTACCATATTCTTTATTTCTCAATTATTGCTTACGTTCATTTATTTTCGGAATCCGTTGAATTCACAATCACGTGGATGGTGCGTTACTTTTTTAAGTCATCCTATGCTTTTCTTTTTGTTTGTACGAAACACCCAATAAATAAGATATTCATATTACGATTCAAAACTGGGAAAATGTAAAGGAAGCCAAAAAAAGCCATTTGTAGAATACTCAAAATGTGAGTAATTATTCTATTTGATGTAGAACAGAACAATCTTTCGTTACTTGTATGAAAAAAGGAATCGTATTAGAAAAGTATTTTCGTAGCCTTCAATGAGCATCTTGTATTTCATAGAAATTGGGGGTAATATAATCCTTACGTAGGGGCCAGCCGATCCAACTTTCAGGCATTAGAATACGTTTAAGACGTGGATGGTTATCATAAAGGATTCCTAACATATCATAAGATTCGCGTTCTTGAAAATCAGCACTTCTCCAAATCCAGAAACTAGACGGGATTGTAGGATTCTCCCTTGGAGAAAAAACTTTTATGCATACCTCTTCCGGTTTCTCGATACCATAATGTATTCTCGTCAAATGATAAACACTAGCTAACAATCCACCGGGTGCTACATCATAGGCACACTGAGAACGTAAATAATTGTAACCATATGCGTATAAAATAACAGCAATGGAGTCCCAATCTTCAGCTTTTATTTGTAAACTCTCTATTCCTCGAGAATCAAAACCCAAAGATCTATGAACGAGTTCATGCTTGACTAGCCAATCAGATAAAAGAACCTGCTGCATTTTTTTTGTCTCTCCCACATTTGTATAAGTATTTCATTTTCTTTTTACAATACAATAAGATTTGTAAAGATTGGCTTGTCCTTTTTTATTCTGGACAAAGAAATCCGGCCTAATTTACTAAAGTGAGATACTTAATTTGTGGATTAGACAAATGTTTCCAAAGATCTTTCTGAAATAGATGGTACAAATCGATTGATAGAAAAATACTTGATCGTTATTTCAAGTAAGAGTGCTGCGTTGAACAAAAAACTTGTGATTAGTAGCAAAACACCTATTTTCCTGTTGGGATACAGTTATATCCTCACTGATTTCTCGCGATACTTTTTTCCGAAGTTTTATTATAGCATCTATAACTGCCTCTGGTTTAGGCGGACAACCTGGCAAATAGACATCGACAGGAATTAGCTTATCAACCCCCCGAACAGTACTATAAGAATCAGTACTGAACATTCCCCCTGTAATAGTACAAGCTCCCATAGCAATGACATATTTTGGTTCAGGCATTTGTTCATATAATCTCACTAAAGAAGGAGCCATTTTCATTGTTACCGTACCAGCGGTCAAAATGAGGTCCGCTTGCCTAGGACTTGATCTTGGTACCAACCCATAGCGATCAAAGTCAAATCGCGAACCTATTAATGAAGCAAATTCAATGAAACAACAACTGGTACCATATAGAAGTGGCCATAAACTCGATAGTCTTGACCAATTGGAAAAATCATTTGATGTAATTGAGATAACTGAACTTGGAGTTGTTTTAGCAATTAAAGGAAACTCCATCAAATTCATAACTGTCTCAATGTGCTCTTTTCCTTTATTTTTTTTATTGGATGAGTATTCAGTTAAGACCATTCCAATGCTCCTTTTCGCCATGCATAAACTGAACCAACAATTGAGATAAGCACAAAAATGAAAGCTTCCATAAATACAGATAAACCCAATACATCAAAGCTCATTGCCCATGGATAAAGAAAGACCGTTTCAACATCAAAAACAACAAAAACTAAAGCAAACATGTAATAGCGGATTCGAAATTGTAACCAAGCGTCTCCTATGGGCTCTATACCCGATTCATAACTCGACAGCTTCTCTGGTCTTTCACGAACTGGAGATATCACTCCTGAAATAAAAAATGCCAAGATAGGAATAACGCTTGATATTATTAGAAATGCCCAGAAGATGTCATATTTGTGAAGCAGAAACATCAAAAGACTCTTATTAATGTGGAATAGGCTGAATGGAATCATTCGATCAAAATCCTCCTTTTCTATGAATCCTCTCTTCTTAACTGAAACAGAGGATTCATTTTGCTCAAATCAAAGTGCATAGTTTAGAGTTTGTTTACTATGTGGAATGTTTTTTTTTGAATAATTTACCCCTCCCTTTATCAAAGGGAATACCAATTATATCTTTATATCTTTGATTTGGATTGGATTATTCTTGATATTTATATATATTGTATACCTAAGGTTTTCTTATAAAAAGAAAACCTCTCTCACTTCACTTTGTCTACTTTTTTTTATTCTCGAGATCTATATAAAAAAACACAATACTATTCGAATTATCTTTCATCTAAAAACTCTAATACTATCGTTTTCTTTCTTTATTTATTATTCTTTATATTATATTGCAATATATTTAAAATTTTTATTTTAGAAAGGTTAATGTATGCATATTTAATTAATTTATATTATGAAATAATGGGTAGAAGGAAAAGGACTATATAATGATAATAGAATCATTACCTTATCAATCCCCTCCCCTGGAAGAGAGCTTATACAAAATAGAATGTATTAGGGCTATACGGATTCGAACCGTAGACCTTCTCGGTAAAACAGATCTAACTAATTATTATCTAAATCATTCGAACTGTTTCAAAGACCCAACATGCTTTTTATTGCATTGGGCTCTTTCATCAACTGATGTAAAGATCAGTTATTCTACCATATTTTGTATTTACAGAAGGATAATGAGCTGGCTCCTTGCACTCCGATTCCTTTTTTTCAATTCGAATCTAGGAGAAATACCAAAGTTTTTCAAAGAATGGTTACCTTGACTTAGGCCTGCTTTTGACCAATCTCACTTATTTTGAATGAAATTTCTATCGTTCCAAGACTGTAATATGAAACTTCATACACCTTGAAGTTCATAGAACGAAAAGACGGGCCTTTGAGACCCTTATACTCATTATGCCTAGCATTGAATGTGAATGGATTGGATATTTACCTTATCAATTATCAAATTGCACTTTGTCAGGCTATTTTTCTCTTGTTCTTTCGAATCCATGGAGTAAGACATTGATTTTGCAATAAGAATAATAATAATATGCATTATATTTATTGCGTAATAAATTCCTTTGAAAAGCATTGGCGCACGTGTAAACGAGGTGCTCTACCTAACTGAGCTATAGCCCTTGGCAGAGAGATCTTACCATATAAAAAATCTCTTGTCAAGAGAGATAAAGAGATATATTATCTAATATCTAATCTCGCACTCTTCGATCTGTTAATATTGTAATTGATTAATATATTTGGATTGCCTAAAAAGAGGATTGGATCTATACTATTACTATAATCAATCGAAGTGAAAGGTCTTCTTTTGTAGTGTTCAATTACCTACTTAACTCAGTGGTTAGAGTATTGCTTTCATACGGCAGGAGTCATTGGTTCAAATCCAATAGTAGGTAGAACTTATTAGATACCATTGGATTAACTCCAATATCTAATAAGTAGTTCTACCCATTTGATTTTTTTTACTATACTTTTATACCGGATTATACTTTATTGTCTTCCATTGGCGGACTCAGAATGTAGTGTAATCAAAAGAATTCTTTTTTTATTATTTTGCTTGATTATTGATTAGTTTAACTAGTAAGACATCACGTTGACAGCCTCTATTCGTGTTCTAGCTCGTCTAAGAGCTAGATTAGCTTCAATCACTTTTCTTTTACCCTCAGCTTTACTCAAATTAGCTTCAGCTATTTCAAGAGCTTGTTGAGCTTCTTGCGGATCAATCTCAGTACTCATCTCTGCCTCATTTCCCAAAATGGTGATCTCATTATTACCTATTCTAGCAAAACCTCCCATCAGAGCCACGGTTAACCATTGATCCTTAAGACGGATTCTCAAAAGACCTATATCGACAGCTGTGGCAATAGGAGCGTGGTTTGGTAATACTCCAATTTGGCCATTAGTTGTAGATAAAATGATTTCTTTCACTTCGGAATCCAAAAGAATTCGATTAGGAGTCAGTACACAAAGATTTAAGATCATTTTTTCAATTTGCTCTCCACTTCTAAGTTCATAGCTTTCGCAGTAACTTCATCAATATTCCCCACCAAATAAAAAGCCTGTTCAGGTAGACTGTCTAATTCCCCCGAAAGGATTAATTGAAATCCCCTAATGGTTTCTGCAAGACCAACATATTTTCCTGGAGAGCCAGTGAATACTTCTGCTACGAAGAAAGGTTGTGATAAGAAACGCTCAATTTTTCGTGCTCTTGCTACAGTTAAACGATCTTCCTCAGATAATTCATCCAACCCAAGAATAGCTATAATATCCTGAAGTTCTTTATAACGTTGTAAGGTTTGCTTCACTCTTTGCGCAATTTCATAATGTTCCTCGCCAACGATCCGAGGTTGTAACATAGTTGACGTTGAATCTAAAGGATCTACTGCTGGATAAATACCTTTAGCAGCTAATCCTCTTGATAGTACGGTAGTGGCATCTAAATGTGCAAATGTTGTAGCGGGAGCAGGATCGGTCAAATCATCCGCAGGTACATAAACCGCTTGGATTGAAGTGATAGATCCCTCTTTGGTAGAAGTAATTCTTTCTTGCAAAGAACCCATTTCTGTACTAAGGGTAGGTTGATACCCCACTGCAGAAGGCATTCTTCCTAATAAGGCCGATACCTCTGATCCTGCTTGGACAAAACGAAAGATATTATCGATGAATAGAAGAACATCTTGTTCATTAACATCTCGGAAATATTCTGCCATAGTTAAGGCAGTCAACCCAACTCGCATACGAGCTCCTGGTGGTTCGTTCATTTGACCATAGACTAGAGCCACTTTTGATTCTGCCAAATTGTTTTCATTAATCACTCCGGATTCTTTCATTTCCATGTAAAGATCATTTCCTTCACGAGTGCGTTCCCCGACTCCACCAAATACAGATACACCTCCATGAGCTTTTGCAATGTTGTTGATCAATTCCATGATGAGTACTGTTTTACCCACTCCGGCTCCTCCAAATAACCCAATTTTCCCCCCACGTCGATAAGGAGCTAAAAGATCGACTACTTTAATTCCCGTTTCAAAGATAGATAATTTTGTATCTAACTGTATAAAAGCGGGTGCAGATCTATGAATAGGCGATGTAGCACTAGGATCTACAGGACCTAAATTATCAATGGGGTCCCCAAGGACGTTGAAAATTCGTCCGAGAGTAGCTCCACCAACTGGAACGCTTAGAGGAGACCCTGTGTCAATCACTTCCATTCCTCGTGTCAGCCCATCTGTAGCACTCATAGCTACAGCCCTAATTCGATTATTTCCTAATAATTGTTGTACTTCACAAGTAACATTAATTTGCTGATCGGCAGTGTCTCGACCCTTAACTACCAAAGCATTATAAATATTAGGCATTTTACCCGGGGAAAAAACAACATCCAGCACTGGTCCAATAATTTGAGCGATACGCCCTATGTTTCTTTCTTCCATTTTTGAAACCGTAGAACTAGAAGTTGTAGGATTTGTTCTCATAATTACAATATGTTAATTATAATAAAAATCAATGGAAATATGTCGAATCTCCAAATGGATTCTCATTTGATATTGTGTGCTATATAAATAAAGTCAATTTCATTACATTTAAAATAAATGTCAAATGTCCAATAGCAAGTTAATCATAATCAGTTAATTCAATAAGAAATAAATAGGGAATAGAACTTGCTTTAGTTGGTACTGTTCAACCAAAACCGATTAAAGATTCCATAATTTACTCATCCAATGAGTAAATCGGACAACTTAGTGAATGTATATACATATATATATATTTATATATATGTATATTTATATATTTTTTTTCAGAAAAAAAGTTCAAGTAAATGAAATCTTTAGTAAAAGCGCTCTCTTTCTCTATCATCATTGAAATACAATAGTAACCTTAAATAAATGGAAGTCCGAACTTTATCAATTCGATAATTGATTGATTCTTTTGATCTGATTGGTTATTCTTTTTTTTCATATGGGTTTTATAACCCTTTGTGGATGATTTATGTCTATTCTCCTATATAGGATTTACATATACAACATATATTACTGTCAAGATATGATTTTCTCAGTAGTTTCACTTATCACTTAGATTAAAAAAAATAGATTATTCAACATAAGAAAAGAACCTATTCGCAAAAACTAATCTTAGGATTGGATTGGGTTGCGCTATCTATATCAAAGAATATACAATAATGTATGCATTGGTTGAATCAAGAATAAGACTCCATGGTCTTGTCTAATAAAAAACAAACCATTTCCACAAGAAATCTTTCAAATGGAGGAGCTTATAATAGTAACGGAATCTTTTTTTGAAAGATTGTTGTCAAGGGTATTATTTACATTTACGCCTAATTCATATCGAGTCGACCTTGTCGTTGTAAGAATTTAAAATTCATGAGTTGTAGGGAGGGGCTTATGTCACCACAAACAGAGACTAAAGCAAGTGTTGGATTTAAAGCTGGTGTTAAAGATTACAAATTGACTTATTATACTCCTGAATACGAAACCAAGGATACAGATATCTTGGCAGCATTTCGAGTAACCCCTCAACCCGGAGTTCCGCCTGAAGAAGCAGGCGCTGCGGTAGCTGCTGAATCGTCTACTGGTACATGGACAACTGTTTGGACTGATGGACTTACCAGTCTTGATCGTTACAAAGGACGATGCTATCACCTCGAGCCCGTTCTTGGTGAAGAAAATCAATATATTGCTTATGTAGCCTATCCTTTAGACCTTTTTGAAGAAGGCTCTGTTACTAATATGTTTACTTCAATTGTAGGTAATGTATTTGGTTTCAAAGCTTTACGAGCTCTACGTCTAGAGGATTTACGAATCCCTCCTGCTTATTCAAAAACTTTTCAAGGTCCGCCTCATGGTATCCAAGTGGAAAGGGATAAGTTGAATAAATACGGTCGTCCCCTATTGGGATGTACTATTAAACCAAAATTGGGATTATCCGCAAAGAACTATGGTAGAGCTGTTTATGAATGTTTACGCGGTGGACTTGATTTTACCAAAGATGATGAAAACGTAAATTCACAACCATTTATGCGTTGGAGAGACCGTTTCTTATTTTGTGCCGAAGCCCTTTATAAAGCACAAGCCGAAACAGGTGAAATCAAAGGGCACTACTTGAATGCTACTGCGGGTACATGTGAAGAAATGATCAAAAGGGCTGTATTTGCCAGAGAATTGGGAGTTCCTATTGTCATGCATGATTACCTAACTGGTGGATTCACTGCAAATACTAGTTTGGCTCATTATTGCCGCGACAATGGCTTACTTCTTCACATCCATCGGGCAATGCATGCAGTTCTTGATAGACAGAAGAATCATGGTATGCATTTTCGTGTACTAGCTAAAGCATTACGTATGTCTGGTGGGGATCATGTTCACGCTGGTACAGTAGTAGGTAAACTGGAAGGGGAACGTGAGATGACTTTGGGTTTTGTTGATTTATTACGTGATGATTTTATTAAAAAAGACCGCCCTCGCGGTATCTTTTTCACTCAAGATTGGGTTTCCATGCCTGGAGTTATACCCGTAGCTTCGGGTGGTATTCATGTTTGGCATATGCCTGCTCTGACCGAAATCTTTGGGGATGATTCCGTACTACAGTTTGGTGGAGGAACTTTAGGACACCCTTGGGGAAATGCACCTGGTGCAGCAGCTAATCGAGTGGCTTTAGAGGCATGTGTACAAGCTCGTAATGAAGGACGTGATCTTGCTCGTGAAGGTAATGAGATCATCCGTGAAGCTACCAAATGGAGTCCTGAACTAGCCGCTGCTTGTGAAGTATGGAAAGCAATCAAATTTGAATTCGAACCGGTTGATAAGGGGGATAAGTTAAGTTAGATAAAGCAAAATAGAAAGATAAACAATAAGTGTACCTCATTTAGTAATTATTTTTTGTTCTTCTAATGGATTGCAGTCAAACTCGAAACTCGACCCAATCTTTTTCTAAAAAAAAAGATTGGGACAAATCAAAAAAAGAATGAATGACTTTATGTATCCACATATCTTTTTATTTTATATGTAAATATTGTTTATCTTGAATTTAGAAATAATATAGGTGGTGAAGTTCTTATAAGTTCACAATACATCGAAAGCTAACGAATTTACAATTGGGATTTTTTATTCTTGTATCCATAAATCATTCTATGAATTCTGTCTGAGGACTAGTAGTGGTGGGTCATTGGATATCTCTCCTAGTTTCAATCTTTAAAGCTAAATAAAGGAGCACCTCTTTTTATCTACTTTACTGATCTTGTAGATTGTCTTTTTCGTTCCATATTACATTTCCATATGAAATTAAATAGTCAAAATAGTAAATAAACCTTTGTTATACAATCAAAGTTATACGAGAACGAATTTCCTTATTTAAAGAAGAAAACAACAGTTCTAGAAATCATGTTCAATGGGAATTTGTACATGACATGATAGAATAGAACCTTTTTTTACACTTATCAATTGTGAATTGAAAAAAGATTACAAAGATTCTAGATATTCAATCCATTTTGAAGTGATATTCTGCATTCCAAAAAGAGAATGATTTCTCCTTGATTTTTTTCTTTTCATTCATTACTAGTTTACAATTCTAATTATGAGAATTATAGGGAAGAAATCCAATATGAAAACGATTGAATGACTATTCATCTATGGTATTTTCATCAAATAGGAAGTAGGAAAACCTTATGGAAAAAGAGTGGTTCAATCCAATGTTGTCTAACAACAAATTCAAAAACCCATTTAGTCTAAGTAAATCAAAGGAAAGTCTTCGTGCTCTTGGACATCCCGATGAAAGTAAAGAACCCATTCTAAATGATCGCGAGGGGAATTGGAGTGATAGTATTAGTTATCTCTTTCATAATGTGGATTCTTTATTGAATATTAGGGATATTTGGAAGTTTCTTTCTGATGATACTTTTTTAGTTAGGGATAAGGATGGTGATTACTATTCGGTATATTTTGACATTGAAAAGAATCGTTTTGCGATTGACAAACCTAGTTCTTTGATAAGTCAATTAAAATGTTTTTTTTCTATTTTTTTAAATAGAGGATCTATGAGAAAAAATAAAAACTATTCTACTTATATGTACGATACTGAATCGAGTTGGAATAATCATATTCATAGTTGTATTGATAATTATCTTCGTTTTGAAATAGGTATTACTAATAATCTTTCCAGCGGTAATGATAGCGACCCTTACATTTATAATCTCATTTGGAATAGCTTTCTTTGTACTGAATTCCTTTATACTGAAACTATAAATGATAGTGAAAGTTCGCGTATAAGAACTAGTAGTAATGGAAATGATTTGGATATAAATAAAAAATACAGACATTTATGGGTTCAATGCGAAAATTGTTATGGCTTAAATTATAAAAAATGGTTTATGTCAAAAATGAACATTTGTGAACAGTGTGGATATTATTTAAAAATGAGTAGTTCAGACCGAATTGAGTTTTTGATTGATCCAGGCACGTGGGATCCTTTAGATGAGGATATGGTCTCTATGGACCCCATAGAATTTCATTCTGAAGAAGAACCTTATAGAGATCGTATCGATTCTTATCAAAGAAAAACAGGGTTAACCGAAGCTATTCAAACAGGCCTAGGTCAACTAAACGGTATTCCACTAGCAATTGGAGTTATGGATTTTCAGTTCATGGGAGGTAGCATGGGATCGGTAGTAGGTGAAAAAATAACTCGTTTGATTGAGTATGCTACTCATCGATCTTTACCTCTTATTATTGTGTGTGCTTCCGGAGGAGCACGCATGCAAGAAGGAAGCTTAAGCTTAATCCAAATGGCTAAAATATCTTCTGCTTTACATAATTATCAATCAATTACAAAGTTATTCTATGTATCAATTCTTACATCTCCTACAACAGGCGGCGTAACCGCAAGTTTTGGTATGTTGGGAGATGTTATTGTTACTGAACCTAATGCATACATCGCATTTGCAGGTAAAAGGGTAATTGAACAAACTTTAAATAAGACAGTACCTGACGGTTTACAAGCTGCTGAGCACTTATTCCATAAAGGGTTATTTGACCTAATTATACCACGTAATCTCTTAAAGGGTGCTCTGAGTGAGTTATTTCAACTCCACGGGTTCCTTCCCTTGAATCAAGACTTCAAAAGAGTATAGTATCCAGTATAGTCAAGGTATAGCATTAGATACTAGATTACATTATCTTATTGGATTATCTTTATTTATAGTGAATAAGACAATGATTTAGTTATTTGTAATAAAAAAAATAAATACAAAGGATCCATTATCCAAATTGAAAATAGAAAAATAAAAAAAAGACTATACAAAGAATAAAGTATATGTTATATTCTATATAGATTATAATATAGATCATGTATTCTTATACTCTAATAATATAGACTACAATGTCTTTTATACAAAAGAAGAATCTATTCAAATTCCAATTGAAGAATATGAAAGAATCAAGATTCTTCTAATAGATCTAGATAGAAATATCTAAATCAAAATATGAAATTGGAATCGAGGCAACCATCTATGACAGATCTCAACTTACCTTCTATTTTCGTACCTTTAGTAGGCTTATTATTTCCGGCGATTGCAATGGCTTCTTTATTTCTTTATGTCCAAAAAAATAAGATTGTTTAGACCCCATGGGAAAAAGTATTCTTCATTTCTTTATATTTATATAATATGGAATCTATTTCTTGTAATAATGTATCGTTCTTTACACACAAAAGGAGAGTTGATGCATGTAAGTATATATACTTATCTACTCTGCATAAATCCGTGTAGTTGCGTAGAATGCAAGATATAGATAGAGAGTGTAAAATTAAAATGTATCAACAAATATATTTTTGTTTTCTAGAAACTCGAAAGCCAATGTATCTAACTAATTAAATAAATTACTCTATATCAGATGAATCCACATCGCAATGGTGTTAGTTGATGAAATCTCTTTCTTGAACTATTAACAAAGATAAAGTAAAAGTGATTTAGGTTGTTTTATCTATTTCAATCAAATGGAGCTCGATTTAGTAAAATATGAATTGGCGATCCAAATCCATATGGATAGAACTTATAACGGGTTCACGAAAGACAAGCAATTTTTTTTGGTCCTTTCTTCTTCTTATGGGTTCACTAGGATTTTTAGTGGTTGGAACTTCCAGTTATCTTGGTAATCATTTTCTATCTTTATTTCCCTCTCAACAAATTCTTTTTTTTCCACAAGGGATTGTGATGTCTTTCTATGGAATCGGCGGTTTCTTTATCGGTTCCTATTTGTGGTGCACCATTTTTTGGAATGTAGGTAGTGGTTATGACTTATTTAATAGAAAGGAAGGAATAGTGTGCATTTTTCGTTGGGGATTTCCTGGAAGAAATCGGCGCATTTTACTTCGCTTCCTTATGAGAGATATTCAATCAATCCAAATTAAGGTTCAAGAGGGTATTTATCCACGTCGTGTCCTTTATATGGAAATCAAGGGTCAAGGAGTCATCCCCTTGACTCGTACTGATGATAATTTTTTGACTCCACGAGAGCTTGAAAAAAAAGCTGCCGAATTGGCCTATTTTTTATGTGTACCAATGCAAGTCTTTTGAAATGAATTGTGAAACAAAACAAATTATAGGAAAAATGTATTTCTAATTGGCTGTCTTTTTTATTTTGACAAAAAAGGATTCTTCTATTTCTCCCTACTCTTCGTGTGGCAGTGACTCACATAAAATACAACAAAAATAAAGGAGAGTTTATAGGAATACCTAGATAACATTCTACTATAAGGACTAATATTAATATAATACTATAAGTTTTATATTAATATTCATATACCAAAAAAGATTTCGTACGCATCTGGATCCAGATGCGTACGAAATCTTTTTTGGTTCAACGTCAATTCTTATTATGTCCAATTGATATATATTTTCAAAGATTGATCCATAGCTCAATCTCCGTTTTAAAGAACCATTTTCTCTCCTTCTCTTTTGTTAAATTGAGATATAGAAATATAGAATGGACATAGGCATAATCTTTCTTCATTTCATTTTCATACTCAAAAGTCCTCTATTCTTTAGAGATCACAATTCAAGAACCAAACGAATTCGTACACAAAAAATGGAAATCGGTCATGGGCTCAATATCTTGTCTTGTTATTTGTTTTTTAATTCAAAGAGATATCATATAGAGTCAAGGAATACAATGTGTTCATTGCCAATCCCATTTATAGATTTTCATACTTACAGATAAAAAATGAAAAAAAAGAAAGAATTGCTTTCTTTCCCATATCTTGCATCTATAGTCCTTTTACCCTGGTGGCTTTCTCTATCATTTACTACATTTTTAGATATTTTTATTACTAATTGGTGGAATACTAGGCAATCGGAAACCTTCTTGAATTCTATTCAAGAGAAAAATATCCTAAAGAGATTTATCGAATTAGAGGAATTGCTTATGTTGGACGAAATAATAAAGGAGTACCCAGAAATACGTATAAAAAAACGTCATATAGGAGTATATCAGGAAACCATTCAATTGGTCAGAACACACAATGAATATTATCTGCGTATCTTTTTGCATTTCTTGACAAATATAATATGTTTCGCGATTCTAACTAGTTATTTTATGAGTAATGAGAAGCTTTTCGTTCTTAATTCTTGGGTTCAAGAATTCTTCTATAACTTAAGTGACACCATAAAAGCTTTTTTTCTTCTTTTATTTACTGATTTATTGATTGGGTTTCATTCGACCCATGGTTGGGAACTACTCATTGGTTCGTTTTACAATGATTTTGGATTGGATCATAATGATACGATGATATCTAGCTTTGTTTCCACTTTTCCAGTTATTTTAGATACAATTGTGAAATATTGTATCTTTCATTATTTAAATCAGGTATCTCCTTCACTTGTAGTCATTTATCATTCCATGAATGAATGAGGAATCCACTTCGTTTATCTCCTGATATCGCGAATCTTTCCTTCTTTATTTAATAAAATTCCTTTTATCATTACTAACTCATTTTACAACTATTTACAGTACAATGATAACAGAAACAAGCTTTTGTATAGGGCACGGGATTCACTACCTATCTCATTTATTGTAGAAATTTCAGTATCCATAATTGGACATGCAAAATAGAAATACTTTTTCTTGGGTAAAAGAACAGATAACGCGATCTCTTTCTGTATCAATCATGATATATGTAATGACTTTGACATCTATTTCAGATGCGTATCCTATTTTTGCACAGCAAGGTTATGAAAATCCACGAGAAGCAACTGGGAGAATTGTATGTGCTAATTGCCATTTAGCTAATAAGCCTGTGGATATTGAAGTTCCACAGGCTGTGCTTCCTGATACTGTATTTGAAGCAGTTGTGCAAATTCCTTATGATATGCAACTGAAACAAGTTCTTGCTAATGGTAAAAAGGGAGGGTTGAACGTGGGTGCTGTTCTGATTTTACCCGAAGGATTTGAATTAGCTCCTCCCGATCGTATTTCTCCTGAGTTGAAGGAAAAGATAGGAAATCTTTCCTTTCAGAGTTATCGTCCCAATAAAAAAAATATTATTGTGATAGGTCCTGTTCCCGGTCAGAAATATCGTGAGATTGTCTTTCCTATTCTTTCCCCCGACCCTACTACAAAGAAAGACGCTCATTTTTTAAAATATCCCATATATGTAGGTGGGAACAGGGGAAGGGGTCAGATTTATCCTGATGGGAGCAAGAGTAATAATACAGTTTATAATGCTACATCAACGGGTATAGTAAGCAAAATAGTACGTAAAGAAAGAGGGGGATATGAAATAACAATAGTTGATGGATTGGATGGACGTCAAGTGGTTGATATTATACCTTCAGGTCCAGAACTTCTTGTTTCCGAGGGTGAATCTATTAAACTTGATCAACC